TAATGAATAGGATAGTTGATCTATGGAAGATAAAAACATATTTTGAAATTGAAAATCCTTCCTCGAATTGTGCTATTTCATCAGATCCCGGATGTACTATTCTTAGAAAGCCAAGTTATATGAACCGATCCGACTGTATTCAATCTATAAAATGGAATTTTACTCTGCCTTGGAATCTATCTTCTACATTCTGTGATCAAAGCAAAGGACAATACATATGGCTCAACAATTTGAGATTGAAAACGAAAAAAATTGTTCTGAAAATAACAGATCAATTCACTCTATCAATAACTAAGCCTAGTAAGGTTCATTATCAAATTTCTTTTGATATTGATTATAACATGAATCCATTATATGAACTCAACAAGAATGGATCGTTGAGATCGAATCGGATCTTTAACCACAGAGAGAAATTGAATAATAAATCTTTATGGGTCCTCCTTAATATTACTGATAAAGAGGATGAATATTTAGATCAAATAATCGACAAAGAATTAAGCCAAATCAATTCCAAAAATCGCTTGGAGATAGGAACCCCTCTTAACGATTATAGAACTGAAGCTTTCAATTGGTATGAATCAATTCGGTATAAGATTGCCGGGTATTCAGAAAATGCATTCAATAGATTCTATTTTATGAGCAGGTTAAGTCGCAATTTAAAGGATCAAATTCGAACAAATTGGATAGCAAATGAAAGTTTGAATAATGTAACGAAAAATACAATTGACCGGCATTCATCCAGTTGGAGAAAAAGTCAGAGAGAATGGTTCAACCATTCTATTATTCGAACGGATAAACATATCAATCGGAATTTGAATGTGTACAAATGGTCCAATCAGACCGAATACTTTATGAAATATTTGAAACATGTTTTTTCTAAACAAAACTATTTTCAAATAGTGTTCGATCCAATTGAATCATGTACTAATACTAATCAAGATTCAATTGGTTGGTCTGTAAATCCCAACAAAAAAGATTATTCAAAGTTTTCTTCCCTTTTTGAAATTACTGTGGAGATCTTAAATTCGAAGTTCGATATCATTTCGAAGTTCAATTCTAAGTTCGATATTTTCATTTCGATTTTGGATTTTCGCTTTAATGAGCTAAAAAGTCTTAATTATCAACGATTAAATGAGTTGTTGGATCCAATTGGTGCTCTAATCGTTCATTTCAAAACATTCAAACCCTTTCTTTTGGATGACCATAATCTTTCACAAAGATCAAAATTATTGATCGATGAAGGAACAATTGCACCATTTGTTCCGAATGAGATACCGATTAATCCATGGATTATTGACTTATTCGATAATGAAAAGAATCGCATGGAATCGTTCGATAACACTGATTTTTCGACGATATCCAACGATCGAGACAATTGGTTGAATCCCGTGAAACTATCTGATCAGAGCTCATTGAGAGCTTCTTTTCACGGAGCAAATACGCTCCAATTTTTTGATTATTTGCATCATCCTCGGTCAAATTATAGGAAGAGATTACCTTCTTATATGGAAAGAATTCATATAAAAAGGAAGAATCTTACATATGGACAATTATTCAATCTTTTACCCATCCACAACAATCTCTCTTCTTTGCCCATTGGTGAAATAGGAACCGTTCACTCGGAGAAAGAGACTATTTCATTCATCAAGTCACAAGTATCTAACATATTATTACCTAAATATTTACAACGAAAACGAAGTGGTGACCAAACATTTGTATTAATCTATGACTTGTACAGATCCTTCAATTTACTAACTCGATTGAATCCATTCGTTCGTGACAAGAGATATCTTTCCTCGATCGAAGATATTTCTACAACGCCTTTAACAAAAGAACAAATAGTCAATTTGGAAAAAACTTTTTGCCAGTCTTTTTTCAATAGATCCGATTCAGAAGAAAACAACCTCGATCAGTACCTTAAAAAGAGTTTCAGTTCAAACACGGGTCTTATTGAAACTCAATCTTATAAAGATGATTTACTATCCGAAATATTTCCCAAAAAGAACCAGGAAATGTTTCATCGTATTCAAGATTGGTTTGTAACCGAAAGTTTTCAAAACATAATTGGAAACGAAGGCATAGATGGGAGGAGTACCGTTTCCAATTCATCTCAAGAGGAACGGGATATTCTACCATCACCGCGTTTTAATGAATGTGTTAAGAAACAGGAGATGTATAGGTTCTATCGAATAGATAGTATTTTTTCAAAATGGGATTTGTTCAAAAAATATATGCCATGGTTTTTTACTTCTGCATGGTGTAAATATATTGAAAATATTCTTTTAGATACTCTTCCGGAGATATTACTACATGGCAGTAATCCATTTGTATCGATTTTGCGAGATAGTCAGCATAATATTATGCATAAATTTAATTTATTGTGGGAACCTATACAATGGAAATTGAGAACGAATCTTTTCAAATTGATTTTTAGATTCAGAACGAATCTTCTGAATAATTTTTTGTTTCTAAATAATCCTTTGGATTCTGCTTTATCTTCCTGCGAGGATTTTTTAATAGAAGAAACTAATTCATCAGTTCCATTAATATGGGCACATCTGAGATTATTAAATGTTCGGGGGTATGAATATTGGATTCTTATCCCTTTTGTCGTCTTTTTTGGGTATTGTGTTCTTCAATATTTTCAAGTGATTTCCTTAATCTTTATCAAATTAAAGATAGACTTTGAACTCATCAAGTATTTAAAGGATCCGTCGTACGTGATAGAGTTGCAAAAAATGACTCTCTTGTTCTCTGATATAGGGGACACATCCAGCTCTTCTTCTATCAAGAGGAAGATGAAGAATAGAAAGCTTAATTTGCCCATAACTAGAATAAAAGAGTTGAACAGATGGTGTTCCAGCATGGATATATCCGAAAAAGAGATAGAATTACTAGTTCAGTTTCTAATGACAGGAAGAAACATTTCTCAATATGGATTGAATTTTACTTACAGTCAGAATTTCAAGAAGGAACCGGGTTCTCTAATAACTGAACAGCCAGGAATTATTTACTTACAATATGTGGCCTACACTTATCAAAAAGATCTAATGAATTACGAGTTTGATCAATTTTGTTTAACAGAAAGATCGGTATTCCTTGCTTTTTGTCAGAAGATTACCTCTTCACAAATATTTATTCAAACCAATCCCGCATTGAATAAAACCCCTTTCTCACTCCACTCAGGATCATTACTTTCCAAAGGGATTTTACTGATAGCTCCTATAGAAACTGGTCAATCCTGTTTGGTCAAAAGTATAGCAACAGACTCTTATGTTCCTTTAATCAAAATATCTCTGGACAAGTTCTTGCATGGTCAATATTTAAATTACCCTGATACTCAAAGTATTGATCCTGATTTTGATAATTTGGTGACAGAAAAAATTCAACAATTCCATCTTACCTTTGAATTGGCGAAAAGAATGTCTCCTTGCATAATTTGGATTCCAAACATTCATGAACTGAATGTCAATGACCTGACTCTTGGTTTAGACTTAACTGAGTCTTTCCTTGGTTTATTACTGCACCATATCTCTAGAGATAAAGATTCTCTTAGAAATATTCTTGTTATTGCTTCGACTCATATCCCCCAAAAAGTGGATCCAGCTCTAATATCTCCAAATCGATTAGATAGATCGATCAATATTCGAATGCTTGTTAACCTACAACGACGAATGGAACTTCCTATTCTTTTAGGTATGAAAGGGTTCTACTCGGAAAAAGAGTGGTCCTCTTCCAATGAATGTGCATCTAGAACCATAGGTTGTGATGCACGAGATCTAACAGCACTGGTCAATGAAGCCTTATTAATTAGTATTACCCGAAAGAAATCAGTTATAGACACTAATACAATTCGATTAGCTCTTCATAAGCAAATTTCGAATTTTCAATCTATGGATGGATCCGATCAAAATGACAAAATACTTATCTACAAGGTAGGAAAGGCTGTTATACAAAATACACTTCGAAGGAATTCTCCCATGAATTCTCTATCTACCAAAAAGGAAGTATGGAAGAAAAGGTTTTCTTATTTGTCCGAATGGTATTTAGAACCTTCGATTGCCGAAACAACTATGAAGGAATTAACTATACTCCCCCATATTTTGAGTTGCTTGGCCGGATCAGCGGCTCGAGATTCTTGGTCTATATCGGAACGAAATAGAGAGAATTGGATTCCTCTAGATAGATTCGCTGAGCATGATTTTTATCTAGCTTCTAGTCTTTTAGAAAGTCTTCTGGTGGAGTTTCCATGGTCAGGAATATGTCGGGGTAAGTCCGATAAGGATCAAATTACATTTGTTCCTCAGCCCAAAACGAGAAATAATCTAGATATTATACGATTTCTGAAAGAATATGAATTGAAGTTTATACAAGAAACTCTCGGCACAAAACAAATGGATAGGGATACGGATGAAGAATTGATCAGTAAAGTAGTTTGGGCTCCTAGGATCTGGCGTCTTAGTTTTTTTCGCAGTAATCGATTCGATCGTACAATAAGACCCAATGAGTTGGGATCTTCGTATAAGTTCGGATCGGTTAAAGAAAAGCAGAGAGGAAGATCTCAAATTTCTATAGAATATTCGATGCAATATAAACCCTCCAAGAAACCATTGTTCTTTTTAGGAAGACGATTTCTTTGGGATTCCTTCCTATTTCAAGAGCAGCACCTTGTGTTTTCACGCCGAGAATTTTTCGCAAATGAAGAACTGCTAAAAAGGCTTTATATTACTCATAGTTCAATGAGAAGAGCATCAAAATATGGTTTTTTCCCTAAAAAAAGTCTCCAAGGTGCTTTTCGTAGATATAATTCAAAATCCATGACCAATTCGGTTTTTATAATGAATGAGTGGAAACCTATAGGAAAGGAACATATCGAGGATTTCAAACGCATTCAAGCAATTAGTATCCAATTGGAACGTATGCAGCCATATTCTCCTCTATTTACATATCAACGTTGGTTGATCGAAAATCCGAGAGAAAAGGTTGACCGCTTCGAATCGTTAATTCATCGCCAAAGATGGCTCGGAACCAATAGTTTATTATCTAATGAATCTTTTCTTTATAATACTCTATCCGAGAGTTATCAATATTTATCAAATCTGTTCCTATCTAACAGAATGTTATTGGATCAACTGACAAAGACATTGTTGGATAAGAAATGTCTTTTTCCAAATGAAATTGAACACTCAATTCATACAACAGGATTCAAATTTAACATCAGCCGGGAGAATCTGTAATCATCGATGAAAGAGCAATGGAATATGGAATTAAGTAAAACAAAATGAACCGGGCAGTAGGGTCGTGGAAACCAATGAGAAGTTCTACATATGCTCCGATTTAAGATCCTATAAGAAATCCTTTCCTGGTATTGTCCAAGAATAGTAAGTATTTAGAGGAAAAAAAAAGACTTGATAGATCTTTAATTTTAAGATAGGTTTCTCACTCCGAGATCTCGACCATGTAAGAGTAAGCATGGTAAGGACTAGAGTCACAGGATCCAACGTAAATATAGTGTTTAGGTTCGGTTGCAACCCCCGGATCTTGCAAGATCTTGAGAGGGGTATATGGTCAATCTATGTATCTTGCAAGACCTTAACAGATTCTTCTCAATCTGTGTCCTTAATGAAATATACTTCATAATACGAGGGTGGACCATTTCGGAAATGAAATAGAGAAGATCGCCAAGATCCTGCCTGTGATCCACTGTCCTATTCTAACAGCTTTAACTTGTAGGTAATTGTCGGAATACCTCGTATCAACAGATACGAAGGAAATCTATCCCAGTCTATTGAGAGATTCTCATACGAGATTTGCCATTGGATTGCTCATTCAATAAGCATGATAAATTTTATGCCTTGAAGAGGACTCGAACCTCCACGCTATTAAGCACGAGATTTTGAGTCTCGCGTGTCTACCATTTCACCATCAAGGCATCCCGAAAGTGAATCCTATTCCATGAATAGGATTCATATATATATTGAACATATCCCGATATGTTCAATATATATAGAATATATGTAAGAGATAGCGTATTGGAGTATTGATATCGATCGGTCGTATAGGTTCATAATATAGAATCCAATTCTTTTTCTTTTTACTTTCATTATTTGGAGGATATTTCATATACATAAAGAAGATGACTGAACATCTTTTCTTTTTCGATTTAATAGAAGCCTAAAGAATTTAATATGGTACCAAATAACAATATGTAAAGAACAGGTTCGATCCTATTCTATCTATTCCTGAATAGAACGGAGCGGCCAGATATCCATATTTCAATAGATAGATCTCTATGTGCATATATATCCATTGCCATGCGTTCGTTCGATGAAGATAGGAACGAACATCGAAGATTCGATTCAAGCGGCTGGAGCAGCTATTTTCGGAGCGAAAGAAAAGCAACGACTGGAATGGGAGAGTTGTTGAAAGGAGGATCCCTCACTCCTTTCTCTCATTCAGAACCGTGCATGGGACTCGAATCTCGCACGGTTCCTAAGTGATAAAGAAGGAATAACATAATTATCTGATTCCTTTTTTATTACCTTCCTCGCGTATGTATGTATAAGACCAAATCTATTCAATCAATAGAAAGTATTACCAATCCCTCTTACAAAATCTCTTTGTTAATTCAAAGATATTAGTTGTTTCTGACCTTGCTTTACCTTAATTGTTATTTTGACAAAAAATGTTTGAAAAAACCTTTTTTTCGGTAAAAGTGATGTCTTGGTCCGAGTGGGGGTAGGGATAACAGTCCTTTTCTTTATCTTTTCCACATGTCCATAGAGTTTTGAGAGATATAAAAATTGATAAAAAAGAAAGATATCTATTCACTCTATTTTATTATAGAGGTAATAATTTGTAGAACGAATCGCACTCCTTCATATACGTAAAGGGTCCATTGATGTAAAGGAACTGGAGAAAGTTCGAATCCAATTCCTACAGTTATGGATATAAGAGCAATCCAAATTCCTGGAGAGTTCTAAATTTGTGTATCTATTAGACCATTTACTATTTATTGAAGCTCAATCTCTCCCCCGGATAGACCATATAGCCAAGAAAGACCATAGACCAGAATGGAAAAACTTGCCCCACCCATAAGTAAATATTTCATAGTAGCCTCATTGGGTTGGAGCGTACATCTCTCTTAGTATATCAATATAATAGATAAGAACATGAACTGAAACATTCTGAAGCTATCAAGCCATTAGCACCACGTAAAAACATTCCTCCTAGAGCAGCTGTTAATATGAATAAAAGAAACTCTGTTATAGCCATTTCTGTACATTGAATGTACTCCACGGATAGAGGAACACATAGAGTTGAACGTAGTAAATTGATGAATCGAAATATTTCGTTTCGTTTCAATTGTTCGTTCGGAAATGACCCAAAGAGCTGATAATAGGTTCTTCTCTCCATCGAAATGATAAGACCGCTATGCTTATTACTAAACTTTTTAAGAGATGAAATAGGACCAAGCTATATCTTCTTGATCAGGGATTAAATTGATCATCAAGAATTAGGCCGAGAATCAGGATACATTCTGGCCGGGGAAAGATAACTTCCATGGAAGAAAAGCAAATGAAACTCTTTCAAATGATCTCAGGGTATAATTGAAAATGAAGTTTTCACTTTGTACATGCCAGATCATGAATTAGTAATTTCATTCAATCTCTGAAAGAGTAGAAATATGTTCCAACTTCCAATTTTCGGAATAGGAGATTTACATAATCCTCATGAATAGGATCGAATATTCCTCCATAATCTATCTCCTTATTCCTTAAGGAAGCCTTCCCAAGAGGACTTAGTTGATCTATCTATGATTTATGTTCCTTCTTCTTTTTTCTCTTTTGTTCCGATAAAATGGATCCATCCCGATCCGAACGGGAATCAATTTATAATTTATCAGGATATGTAAATCAACTATATAGATAGGTAGATCTCGCTCGATCCTTTTTATTAATTAACGGAAATGTGCAAAAGCTCTATTGGCCTCTGCCATTCTATGGGTCTCTTCCTTTTTGCGTATAGCATTGCCATTCCCTCTGGCAGCATCCATTAATTCGTGACTCAATTTGAAATCCATATTTCGACCCGGACGTTTTCGAGATGCCCCTAATAACCAACGAATGGCAAGTACTTTTCCTTGTGTAGATCTTATCTCGATGGGAACTCGATAAGTTGATCCACCCACACGTCTTGCTTTTACTGTGACATTGGGAGTTACTCTACGTATTGCTTGGCGTAGAACAGATAGTGGATTTTTCTCTGTCTTTTGTTGAATATTTTTGATGGCTCGATAAAGAATTCGATAAGCCAATGATTTTTTCCCGTTTTTAAGAATACGGTTAACCACCATGTTAACTAATCGATTATGATAAATAGGATCGGATTTTGCAGTTTTTTTTTCTGCAGTACTTCGCCGTGACATGAGTGTGAAAAAGGTTCAAGAATCTATTTCATAAAGGCTGAAAATAAATCATTTATTTTGGCTTTTTGACTCCATATTGTAGGGTGGATCTCTAAAGGTATGAAAGATCTCCCTCCAAACCGTACATACGACTTTCGTCGAATACGGCTTTCCACATGATTATATCTGCATAGATGAGATATATTCTTTATGCATATAATTCTGTTTACTCACTCTCGATTGAGTATCCGTTCCCTTTCTTTCTTTTGCTATGATTGGAAATCCTGTATTTTACATATCTATACGATCAAGTCCTTAGGTTTACAAAATAGTGTATAAAAAAAGTGTTTCAAATCATTGCTATTTGACTCGAACCTGTTCTAAAAAGGTCAAGGTATTTAAAATTTTCTGTTGAAACAATCAGGGAAAACTTCGAAAATGATTTCGATATTAAACCTTAGACATATAATAGTTCCAAATCTCCTAGAAAAAGAAGATCGTTTGTTTTACGGTAGCCTGCTCTAGTCCCCTTACAAAACGTTCGTTCTTAGGTTAGCCATATACTTCACATGTTCCTAGCAATTCACATGGCATCATCATGAAATGATACAAGTCTTAGATAAGTAAGAATATACAACGCACTAGAACGCCCTTGTTGACGATCTTTTACTTCGGCAGCATCTAGGGTTCCTCGAACAATGTGATATCTCACACCGGGTAAATCTTTAACCCTTCCTCCTCTTACTAATACTACAGAATGTTCTTGTAAATTATGGTCAATACCAGGTATATAAGCAGTTATTTCAAATCCAGAGGTTAATCGTACTCTGGCAACTTTACGTAAGGCAGAGTTTGGTTTTTTGGGGGTGATAGTGGAAAAGTTGACAGATAAGTTGTCTTCACTGTCACTCTACAAAACCGTACATGAGATTTGCACCTCATACGGCTTCTCGTTCGATTCTTTCGAAGTAGGATAAATTGGATTTTTTTCGTTGTTCGAGAATATTCATATTCCCTTCCTTCATGCATTATGTCGCAAAGAGTAACTGGAACCAATTCAGTAAAACACGTTTTCGTGTTCTAACCAAACACTAATGAATCATCTTTTTTTATTTTTTTTTTAAGATTATGCAAAATCTTCGGGATTTCTTATTCCTTCTCTATTCCCATCCTATAAGTATAGCGTCTGAAAAAATACTCTTTTGTATGAATCGACATTATTACATGCTAATTCCTTCTTGATATCTCGATATATCATTCCTCCAAATCACAAATTGGATTCGAAATTGACGGGTTAATGTGAGCTTATCCATGTGGTTATACACTGTTCGAATTCGAACAGGAATCAATTTAATGAAAGATCTTGGCTTTCGTGCTTTGGTTGGGGTTGTCCAAGATCATTTCGATGACCTATGTTGAAGAGATATATATCCATATCTATATGAGATATGATCGACTGTGTAAGGCCCGCAAATAGCAATCGATATGGCCAGAGAAAGTATACGGAAAAGGAAGTTCCTTTTTATCTGATTAGTCAATGATCTCGCTCGGTGAGTCTTTTCTCCTATGATGAACTGCTGGCATCAGTCCTATATCTTGTTTCTGTGGATCGGTGGAAAAAAAAGTAAGGGCTCAGCGGGAAGAGGATTGTACCACGAGAGAGCGAAGGGGTCAATCTGTTCCGAAGAGACAACATGCATTTTGGAAATGTAGTTGTACTCTCACATCGATCCAGATTCAGAAGTATTTCCATCTAGGGAAGTCAATATTTACCCGCTAGGCAAGAGGATAGCGATGCTAGTTACAAATTATGTTCCGGTAGGATGTAAATGTATTTATATTAAGTAGTTAACGGTTGCATAGCATAGGGTCTTCTCTTTTCTGTTCTGTAATGATGGATCCCGTACGTGTTCCTGAGAAAAGGAATTTGTTCATTTTTGGGGTCTCGAAGTGGAAAAACATCGAAACTTTTGAATGGAAAGAGATATAAAAGATATAAAAGTAGATCTTATTTTTCGGAAACGGTAATATCCTTGGTGCAAGAAGAACAATTTGATCCGTATCATCCCCGTATAATCTTTACTCGATCCTGTTCTCCTTGTTTTTCCAAACAATATTAAGTCCTTTTCGCACGCACTAGTGCTAGATCGGATCAAACATGCTGAACAACATATTTTTCATGTTAATGTAAAACTTTCTTGATCGAGATAGGTAAAATATTACCGATTTTACGGGACCATATGTTATGATTCGAATCAGTAGGAAATACTATTTTCGATAGAATTGACTCAGAAAAGTATCTAGTCTTTTCTTTCTCATTCTTTCTTTTCGTAGTAGTGTGAAAAGAAGGAAGGTCTGGCTTCAAGTTGTTCGAGATAAAATAGTGGGATAGTGGTGTTGAGTCTATCGACCCTTTGGTAAGTTATTATTCATAAGTCAGTTCTCTTTCCAGATGAGGGTAGGGGAGGGATATAACTCAGCGGTAGAGTATCACCTTGACGTGGTGGAAGTCATCAGTTCGAGCCTGATTATCCCTAAACCTAATGTGAGCCCTTCTATCTATTTTTTTTTTTATTTTATGACTCTTCGTATCGTAGGAGGCCCGTGGTATTTACATGATAGGGTATGGATGGCTATACTGGAAGTGAGCTCCGGGCCGATATGAAGCGAATGAATACAAGTTCAAGTTATGCCTAAAAACAATTCTGAATGTATGTGAGCCCTTCCATCAAACAAATTTATGTTTTGAATATTATAGCTCTCTTCACTCCAGAGGCTCGCTCGTTTCATTTACACGAACTCTTTCTTTTTCATGGTATTGAATTAGATTCATTCTCCCTGTAATTGGGGTAAAAAATAAATGAAAAAAAGAAGATCCTGGCTAATAAAATGGGAAGAGATACAAAGTTATAAATTTCTATGCAATCCATAGACCGAATCCAATTTGATGAATTTTTAATTCAAATCCTTTCGCATCGGAAGCGCCTTATAAAGCTCTTTGACCTTAGAATTCTTAGTACGTTGCTTTTACGCGATCTACGTAAAAGAAATCCATATTTTTTGATAAAAGGTGTAGTAGTACTTACATTCTCGGTCCTCATATATCACGTCAATCATAAAAGTAGTATGATCGAGAGAAAAAATTTCTGTTTGATGAAACTATTTCCTATACATATAAACTTTATGGAACTCGGAAATGAAACATCGGAAGAATATTTAAAACCTTTAAACAAAAATTGGTTTATATTTCCGCATCTTTTCCTGTCTTTCCAATTGAAAAGATCTTACAATCGATCCATAAAGCATTCCAATCCCATTAGTTTCAATTCAGGATATGACAGGAACATTAACAAGAAGGATGAGATGATCGCGGAGAATCAAGGACCGAGTGAAACTCATTCGAAGAAGGATGAAAAAGATATTCCCTCGATATCGATCGTTATATAAATATATTCTATAAAATGGATGAGAATATATCATGGAAATTGACCTTTAAATTGAATTGGTAGATTCCATTATTATTTATTTTACGTGTTCGTCGAGAGAATGGATTGATTCAATTTGCAGCAGACTCCGATAAAGAATATGCGGAGTTCTCTACGAGAGAAATGAATAAATGAAATACATAAGATGTCTTTCACATCACAATATATGAATTAAACCCATTGTTCCTTATGGCAGTTCCAAAAAAGCGTACTTCTAGATCCAAGAAAAAAATTCGTAAAAATGTTTGGAAGGGAAAAGCATATCGGGCCGCAATAAAAGCTTTTTCTTTAGCTAAGTCTATCTCCACCGGTCATTCAAAAAGTTTTTATTGCATAGCCAATGATGATTCCTCTGGATCATCCGAATCAAAATTGAAATCAATTGATTTGGATGATCCATAGCACAACACGAGCGAATATACGACACCACCCTTCAGGACCCTGGAGAATGGTGATGCGAAATAAATCATTTTATTCGGGTACTCCAAGGGTGGTTGTACGAAAGGGACACGGTCATTAATTAGTTCCATTACAGTACTTCCCTTCAGCCAATCTGGAGAAATGGGGAATTTATAAACCATTCCTCTATTCATTCCGCCTTCCTTCCCACTGGAAAAGGATTAGAGTTCATCATTTTTTGTAAGGATCCCGAATGAACTTCAGCATTACCATTATGCTATATTTCCGGTAGCTAAACCTTATCAACATCCCAATCCATCCATTTCGATCCGAAACTAGAATCGAAACGATTTCATTTTTTATAAATAATGGTACAGAACCTACGGAATCATGCATGGGGATGATATTATTTTATGATGGAATCGCTCGTGCATTTCGTAATAGATGCAGGTTATTGCTCTATGGTGAATAATTACTAATTTGTAGTTTCAGATATCTCGATTCATCCTTCTTCTGCTTCTGCTCCTCCCAATGATTCATCCCCTTATTGGGTCTGAACCCATTCTTTCCCTCCTTTATGGTTGGATGGAAAAGAGTGCTCAATCCTTTAGGAGAACTCAAAGTCATCATCGTTATTCGTATCTCTACCATTTATAATGCGTAATGCCCAAACTATTGTAGCAGAGATACATAAAAAGAGCTGACCAAAATAAATATAGGTGCGTAATCTAGTGTAACTTTTTATCCTATTAATGAAACCCCTTTCTACATCTCAGTAACTAAAATAGGATCAATTACTTAGCAGCCTGTATATAGTCATATTAGCCCGTATGTAATATTATTGTGAGCTATCAATATATTTGGATGTCTCCCCTAAAATTGAAAAGTCCAACAGGATATTGGAGAAAAATAACACGGGAAATCATGGATCAGAAACATAGTTTCGTTCTAGATATGTATATAATCAAACCATCCAATCAAAAAGATTGAAAAGTGCTGAGCCATGTATCTCTCTTTATTGTTTGGAATCTAGCTGCTCCGACCATCGTGAACCAAAATTGAAAGATATTCTTTGTCCGATAACGCATGTTACTATTTCCTCATTCTCTTTCGGAGCAGCGGGATCTGAACCCACGACCTCCATCACCCCAAGATGGCACGCTACCAAGCTGCGCCATGCTCCGTTATAACCATCAACCAACATAAAATTGATTCAAATGTCAATGCCCCAACTTATATTTTATTTGGACATATGTTATATTCACAGATTACTCCCTCTGCTAGACACGTTCATAACATTGACGATCTGGTGTAAATAAGCTAGTATGGTCCCTACGAAGCCGCCATGGTGAAATTGGTAGACACGCTGCTCTTAGGAAGCAGTGCGAGAGCATCTCGGTTCAAATCCGAGTGGCGGCATTTTTCCAAGAAGATCTCATCAATCAATTCTTCCTATGTAGCAATATCTGTTCAATCTATTTCCATTGTGATAGATCAATCCTATCTTTCCATCATAGATCTCATTTGGGAATAAAATGAATAAATGGGTTTATTATGATATTCATAACTTTAGAACATATATTGGCTCACATCTCTTTTTCTCTTATTTTGGTTGTCACTCTCATTTATTGGGGAACCTTAGTTTATCGAATTGAAGGACTAAGTAGTTCGGGAGGAAAGGGCATGATAGTTACTTTTCTTTGTACAACGGGATTATTAATTACTCGTTGGCTCTATTCGGGACATTTACCGTTGAGTAATTTGTATGAATCATTCATGTTCCTTTCCTGGAGTTCATCCGTGCTCCATATAGTTCTAGAAGTACGGAGCCGAGATGATCGGTGGTTAGGTGCAATCACGGCGCCAAGTGCTATGTTAACTCATGGTTTTGCTACTTTAGGTCTTCCGGAGGAAATGCAACGATCCGGAATGTTAGTACCCGCGCTACAATCTCATTGGTCAATGATGCATGTAAGTATGATATTGTTCAGCTATGCAACCCTTTTATGTGGATCCCTAGCATCAATAGCTCTTCTAGTAATTATGTCCGGAGTAAATAGACAGGTTCTTCTTGGTGCGATGGACAATTTATTTTCCCGATCCATTCTTACCAATGAAAATTTTTATTCACATGAAAAACAAAAAAGTGATTTGCAATACACTTTTTCTTTTTCATCAACGAATTATCGTAAATGTCAATTGATTAAACAATTAGATAATTGGAGTTATCGTGCGATTGGTCTCGGTTTTTCTCTTTCAACCATAGGTACTCTTTCTGGAGCAATATGGGCCAATGAAGCATGGGGATCTTATTGGAGCTGGGATCCAAAAGAGACTTGGGCATTAATTACTTGGACCATATTCGCAATCTATCTGCATACTAGAATGAATAAGGGTTGGCAGGGTGAGGAACCGGCAATTGTGGCTTCTTTAGGATTTTCTATAGTTTGGATCCGTTATTTGGGGGTCAATCTATTAGGAATAGGGTTACACAGCTATGGATGGTTGGAACCATAAATGGACCGAATTCCGGGAGGGAAAAGGAAGGATAGATTCGATCCAGTTCCTTTATGTAATTGAAAATAAGTGACATCAATAACTGGTCCAAGTTATTTCAAAGATTTATTATAGAATTATGGAATCACTACTTGAAATAACTTGAACTATATTAGATCAAAATAAAAGATAAAGAATTTCATTGTTGATTCGCTCCATTCCATTAATCTTTCAAAAGAGAAAAAAGTTGGATCCATTAATTCTATTATATAGCTAACAATCCATTCGGAAAGTACAAAAATAATTTTTTGCCATTCATTTCATGGATGGAAGGATCGAGATTAACTAACTTCTACCCCATCATCCAATATAAAGAGAACTGGATCGGGATAAGCACCAATACCTATTATGGGTAGAAAGAGACAGATCAGGATTCAAATCTCTCTTGGTCCAGAATCCGTTATATGAGGGTTCGTCACATTCTAAACTTATATAGAATATTCGACGTAACATAGACAACAAGTGGATGGGAGTTAATATCGTTCCAATTGCCGCTATTGCAGTAACAATGATTCAATTTGGAAGGTCGAATAATATTTATCCAGTCATTTTTCTCGGGAAGAAAATCTAATAGATTCTGCCACAAAACCACGGATTTCCGGCAATGCAAAAGAAGACATTTAAAAACTACTGGACATAGTCTTTTAGGTATTAGCATAGCCCTACCATTTATTTCATTAAGAAGAAGAGTACGTATCCTATCGTCACTTGTTCCCGCTAAGAATGAAAGTGCCGCACCAATTGATCCATGAAAGATCATTTTCAAATGGATCCATTAAGACCTGTATCTACCATGGAACCAATAATTACAAAACCCATATGGGATACTGAAGACTATCCTCCTTTTCCAATTCCGTTGACCCAGAGAAGTTGGAGCTGCATAGACGATTTGAACCGCTCCTATGCGAAAATCAATATAAAATGAGCATGAGGTAGCAATTCTATGTTTGGATTAACCCATATCCTCCCATTTGAAATGGAACGGCTACTGAAGCATACATGTACTATAATGTGCTTACCCATGAGTATTAGGTAACCAGGTATGTAAGGGAAAAATTGGTGATTTTATTGCATAAAATGCAACGATCGAAGATTTTGAGTAACTGGCCAAGCAACTGAAATGGCCAAAGTGGTAACAAATCCCGTCAAATAGGTCCAATGGAAAGTCCGTCAATTCCCAATCTCCAATGAAAATAAATAAGATCTATCCAGTTAGACTCTTTCTTCTTTCAATCGGATCAATGAATTATCGAATTGGAAATGGTAACGGACGGAATGTATAGGTAATGAGGAAGAGTTCTAGTAAAAAAATACCTAGAGTATACCATCGGATCAGCTCATTCCCTCCCTTTATGGATGGGGAAATAATGATATTACCAAACCTGCAGATATGGGCGAACTAACAAATATTGTTGACCGAGCCAAGGTAATTCGCTCATTATAGAAATAGAAGATACTTTCCATCTCTCTCTATAAAAACCCATACTCGAAATCTTGGATTCGAGTATGGGTTTTTATCAGTGGATAAAAAAAAGAATGAAAAAATATGAGATGGATTTAACCATTTTTATTGTGCATATTGATCAGTAAGCTAGACCCATACTACGAGTTGTCTCATGCCATAAATAAACACGTACACTCAAGAAATCTGTTGGACAAGCGGATTCGCACCGCTTACAACCTACGCAGTCTTCTGTTCTTGGAGCAGAAGCAATTTGCTTAGCCTTACATCCTTCCCAAGGTATCATTTCCAATACATCTGTGGGACAAGCTCGTACGCATTGGGTACAACCAATACATGTATCATAAATTTTGACCGAATGTGCCATTGGATCTCCATTAGTTAGTAAAAAGTTTTAAATTGAATAAGATCATATATAGCCAAATCTTCTAATATATGCCCAATAAAGATGGCTAATAACGGGATATTATGAATATAAAACGAATCCTATCCATTATATTTGGAACCAATATGTTAAGGTTCTGTATTTTTGTCAATGGGACAAAGATATTTGTATCATTTCGATCCCTCCAAATCACCCCGAATATGGTCCAATCATGACAGGTAATTTGAATAATGAGTTTTATATGTATCAATAATGTTTTTGATCAATCGTAATACTATAGAGATTTCGATAGATTCTGGTCATATTGAATAGATATTCTGATCCCTCTCTCCAAAAATAGAAGAGAAGGGAGTTTGTGAAAAATATAGGAAGAGAGAGTTTGCGTACCGATATCCGCCATGAAAAGCTATACGACCCAACTCTAGCATAATCACTCTGCTATAGCTATCCCTTCGGGATACATATTTCCCGATCGATCTTTTCGGCGCATTTACCGTTATTGCCTCTGTGAACATAGTAACTAAATAATCCCATTGCGTTACATAGGGGAGATATTGGACTATTGTTCGGTTCTAAACAATTTTATCCCTCCCCCCCTATGTAAATAATCTGATAGAGGTTCACAGTCGATAACATCTTTACCATCTAGCAATAAGTCGAAGAACACCATCGATGGATAATGAGGATCCATACTTACCATCAGGGGGTCTTTCAGCAAGCATGGTTATATGTCACCCCTCTCCGGTTCGTTTTATAAATGATAACAAAAGAACGACTAATCAGGATCCGGGATCTCTAAAAATTGGATTGGAATTGAAAACTTAAAAATTAACGGGTTTTTAGCCCACGAATACCCAATTTACCAATTAATTCATCGTAACGAAGTTTATCCCTCTTGTAGAGATAAACCAGAAGTTGCTTACGTTTGCTCAAAATTTTCCACAAACCCCTTTGGGATGAATAGTCTCTTCCGTGTAATTGCAGATGCTGGGTAAGTCTTAGGACCCGATTGGTTAAATAAAATACCTGAGATTCAACAGATCCTCTCTGTTTATTGGGAATAAGAGACGAACTAATGGACAAATTCTTAATCATAAAAAAACAAATTTTCCCGGAGCTGAGTGGAATTTTTTTCCCGAGTCAGAAAAAAGAATTAGATCCATTCTTTCGTTTTCATGGTCCATATAATAATTCTGATTCGTTCCGACCATTTCTATTTAAGAAAAATTGGTCGGATTCTTTCTATCTTCTTGGAGGAACATCTAGTTTTGGACCTATGGCAAAATACGATACGATATGTAGAATCTTTTCACATTGATGAAATGGAACGAACAGATTGGTTCAATTTTGGCCATATCCTGAAACTCTATTGAATCAATTCTTTTTTTTTTTTTTCGACGAAAACGGAATTGAAGCAAAAAATCTATCAATTGAAAGTTTGGGGATACATACGTATTCTCAACATCGCAGATCGACTCCCATCATTTGTATTGAACCAATATCTATTCATGCAAATAAGATCCTCTAATCGATAACTAGGCCAAAGAAAACGTTTAATTATTTGTGTTGTATCTACGCTAAGATGTTGGTCTCTTCCCATGAGTTCTTCGTCATTTTGTATGTCTTTTCCATTGGAAAATCCTACATGATCATTCTCCGGATCAAACCGATTCAGGATTCGAAATTCTCTACGACGTTTTGGAAGCAAAATATCTTCTAAATTGAGGGAACTAAAAATGTTTTTTCTATCCCCCAGAATTTTACCGCATTGCGCAGATCCATCATAAAGATTTCCATCTATCCACTCCCGGGCTCTATTTGGAAACTTCAATGAAATACTGACGATTTTATACATCAGGAATTCGTCATCCGGTATGCTTGATAAACGATATGGTTCGGGGACCAATATTTTTTTATTTACCGATGTTTCATTTCTATTGCTTACCTTTTTCGGAACATCCCCCTGAGGAATATTCTCTTCCGATATTTCATTTCCATTGCTTACCTTTTTCGGAACATCCCCCTGAGGAATATTCTCTTCCGATATTTCATTTCCATTGCTTACCTTTCTCGGAACATCCCCCTGAGGAATATTCTCTTCCGATATTTCATTTCCATTGCTTACCTTTCTCGGAACATCCTCTTGAAGAAGATTCTCTTCCGATATTTCATTTTCATTACTTACCTTTTTCGGAACATCCTCTTGAAGAAGATTCTCTTCCGATATTTCATTTTCATTGCTTACCTTTTTCGGAACATCCTCTTGAAGAAGATTCTCTTCCAATATGTCATTTCCATTGCTTACCTTTCTCGGAACATCCCCCTGAGGAATATTCTCTTCCGATATTTCATTTTTATTGTCCTTCTGATTCTGAAGAATAAGAAACAGTAGTTTTAGGTTAACATTTCCCTCTTGGATATTGGTCCAAATATATTGTTCCGGATCCTTAATTCCGGACATAACCCTGCAAATCTCCGACAGCTTGGATATACTTTCTTCTCCTATATCTTCTACCGCTTTGTATTGAACAAAAACTTGAGGCTTACCAGTTTTTTTCTTTTCATCAGTTTGTTGATCTTCTACTTCACCAGTTTGTTGATCTTCTACTTTACCAGTTTGTTTCTCTTCTACTTTACCAGTTTGTTTCTCTTCTACTTTACCATATTCATCGTTCCGATTATGCTCTGTTCCTTTTTTGTTCTGAACATCTGATCTAAGACCTATTCCTTGTTTTAGAACATCTGTTTCTTCTTCCTCTATCTTTTTCCGGTCTCGTTCGTCTCGTAAAAACGATTTTCCTGGTACGGACTTCGATTTAGTGTAATATATATTCTTGATTCCCAAAAGTTCCGGGAATAACCATAATTTTAAATCTAATCCGGATCCTCTCTTCTCGATTTCCGGAGAATCCATAATGCCAACATTGTCTCTTTGCGTCTCATCAATCCCCTGCTGATTCGTAATAAGATCAGTCTTAAGATCAGTCGTAAGATCAGTCTTAAGATCAGTCTTAAGATCAGTCTTAAGATCAGTCTTAAGATCAGTCTTAAGATCAGTCTTAAGATCAGTCTTAAGATCAGTTTTAAGATCAGTCTTAAGATCAGTCTTCTGCCTGTCAATCATTGTTGTATGATCGTAAGTACAAGAACGTATAGCATCGTAAATATCAATAGCATCGTAAATATCAATAGTAGAACGAGGACCATTCACGAGATTGAAATCGGTACCCTTCCAATCCTCCTCGATAATATCACGAATACACTTTTCCCTGGGAATTCCTTCACGATCGATAATATCTTGATCATCTGGTATATCAGGTTGTACTGGCGGTCCGTTAATATCCGAATCTTTTGGCGAATTGATAATATCCGAATCTTTTGGCGAATTGATAATATCCGATGCCGAATTGAGAATATCCGAATCTTTTGGCGAATTGATAATATCCGAATCTTTTGGCGAATTGATAATATCCGAATCTTTTAGCGAATTGATAATATCTGATGCCGAATTGATAATATCCGAATCTTTGGGCGAATTGATAATATCTGATGCCGAATTTAGAATATCCGAATCTTTGGGCGAATTGAGAATATCCGATGCCGAATTTATAATATCCGATGCCGAATTGAGAATATCCGAATCTTTTGGCGAATTGATAATATCCAAATCTTTCGGCAAATTGAGAATATCCGATGCCGAATTGAGAATATCCGATGCCGAATTGAGAATATCCGATGCCGAATTGAGAATATCCAAATCTTTTGTCGAATTGAGATAACTATATGATAAAAGATCGTATCTGTAACGTTTGTTTATTTTCCGAAGTAATCCCAAAGAAGGTTCCATCACAGCTGCAAATATAGAATCTTTTTGTTGTTCATAGGGAATGAATCGTTCTTCATAGCACGTACATTGCTTACTTACTATATTTCTCCATTTCTGTGGGTTTATCCTAGACCATATCTGTGGGGATAAATTGTATTGGTCAAAACATCTCAACCATTGTTTCCAGTCATTCTCCTTCAGATCTTGTGGTTTCTCGTGATCCAATATTCTTTGTATATCTAATAATTCTTTGATCTTCTTCTTGATCAAGGGATATGATGTTTGGGCTCGAGATTGTAATAAATACTTTGAATAGGACCTGTTCATTGCCCTTATCTGCCATATTTTGTGAAATACATATGCTTGGGACATTGAGAACATGTTTTGATCAGGACGAATTTCAAAATCTTGTATTTTTTCGTTGATCAAATAGTAGTTGGTAATTTGACCTCTATTTATTCTTGAAATATCATTATTGAGAATGAATATTCGTCCGTAAATTGTTGCTATATTCCCCGTGGATCGGATCCAAGCGGATCGAATCCAAAATTTGATATTTAACCCGATGAAATGAATAACACTTGGTAAAAGATCTTGGTCCATTCTTTTGAGAAAAAGTTTCATTAATTTCATAGAATAGAACCTTTTTCGGATTAATTGGACACTTTTATTTCGAAATCGACCAGGTATTCGCCGAATCTGAACCAATCGTTTTTTTAATGTTGATCCCAATATGTTAAAACTCCCCTTCGATCCGGTATTAATCTCTGAATCCACCAGAGACATTCCAGTTATAGGAGGGCTATTTATGATCGCGATAGATTCGATCCGCTCCTTCATTGTGGTCGTCCGATCATCTGGATCTTTAACATTAATTGTTCGGGTTTCATATCCAAATTGATCATTATCTTTAACATTAATTGTTCGGGTTTCATATCCAAATTGATCATTAACTTCTGGTGAATCATTTGCACTACTCATAGGGGTAGCCTCACTCGGTAATTGATTTTGTATCCGGTCATTCAGTTCACTCTTGTCTATATATCTAACTTGTGGAACGCGTCTTATTCCTGTAGATCCCATTAATTTTCTCTTCAATTTTTGGAAGAGAATAAATTCTCTCCTCAATCCTCTTTTCACTTTTTTGAAGATGATCCATCCTCTCCTCAATCCTCTTTTCAATTTTTTGAAGATAAATTTTGTGAAGATAGGTTGAAAAAATTCGGAAAAAGGTCCTAAATTTGGGATTGGATCACCATAAGGTACGTCAGTTTCCAATCCAAGAGTTGTTAAATAACTCCAACGCAATTTGTTTTCGAATCGGAGTTTGGATCTATGCCAAGGCTTCAAACGAAAAGGAAATAGAAGCTTTATCTGCATACCATTTTGTTTCCAATTGTCTGGGAATTCTGTTTCGGAAAATTCGGCTCCATCAGGAGCGCATTTTACATGCACTTCTCTCCTCATTTCTTCCCAATCTTTGGAAAATTCGGGGACTTGAAATAGTAATATACGACCGATATTCTTGGCTATTATAAGTGATGGTAATATTATACGTTTTCTCAAAATTGATTGAGCCACTAATAATAAACCTCTTAAATGGTTCAATTCCGACCACAGTGTACATAAGGACTCAACGAGTGCCGGATTGTAGGAGGGGATGATCGGCTTCGATTCTTCGTATCTATGGATTTTCTTCTTCTGGGTTTGTTCATTCACTCTATCAGAATTTGACATGTCGTAATAATCTTTAGGATAAGCGGGTATTTCCATTCTTACCAAAAAGAAAAAGGAATGTGCATTCGGTTGCATCCTCTTCCATATCATAATTTTACGTCTTTGAGCACGTATGGATCCTCTGATTAAATTCCGACGATAATCTGTCTCTTCAAAATAACGTTTCATAACTATTTGTCTTTCCCCAAGAGAAAAAGTCAGTGTACTTCTTACCTTTCTTGGACGAATCCTATTCTCTGTGGGTTCAGTTGTGGAACCATCATCATATTCACCTATCATCAAACCAGATGAAAATCGAGGCACATGTTTCGGAATCTCTATAATTTGGAGAAGTTCATTCAATAGTATTTCGTTGTAAAGGGTAATAAAATCTTTCGTTTGCGTTGAATCATCCGTAGATACATTCCCACGAAAATTTCGTAGTATTGTCCACTCATGTTGCGCCAAAGACTCGAAAAGGAAAATCTGTTCAGAAGTAACCTTCTGTTCCGTAGTAACAAGATCGAGAATAAATTCCCATTTTACGGTACCTGTGGGTGCAACGTTTCTACCGTCGATTTGGCTGTAAATATTAACCAAATAGTTTGTGTAGATCCGTTCATTACATGAAGCTATTTCCGGTACGATATCTATATAGGCTACTCGAAGGGCTATTTCCAACCGCAGGAAATTGATGAACAAATCATCATCTTTTGCATAGATCTCTTGAATCTGATCAGAAGGCATTTCCAACAAATCTTTTGGATAGATCAGGTTACCAAAATAAAAATCTATATTTGAAGAATCTATATTCGACAAATACTCTTCAAAGATCTTCCTTGCTTGATTTGAAATTATTCGTTCTGTTAATAGATAAAGCCGTTTCGAAATAGGTTCCACTTTGACTATTTCCGATGATTTAGTGATCGGAATGAGCGAACGACCAGTATCTGTAGGTAAGAGTTCCCAGGGTAGTCGAAAGCTTTCGTGTTCCAATTCCTGCCAATGATGAGAGATATGGTACCCATACCCAAATTGATCATTTTGGAATCCCTCTTTACAGTCTTTCATAGATACCTCTGTCAAATCCGAAAGATTTGAAATAATCGAATCGTTCAGCATTTGGGGGAACTCGAATTGGTTTATTGTTCCACGGAATGCCCCATTAAGGAATGGATCATACATTTCAGTAAAAGAATCTCCCTGAGAATTGGAGAATTGAACTCTCCTTTCCATAACATTTTCAGCAGGAGATCCATTGCTTAAAGCTTTCACTCGATCCGAAAATTCATTCCCTAAATAATCTCTTCTTCTTTTCATGGTATGGATCCACCTATGATAAGGATCCTCAGATGAGCAAGAAGTATCTAAAAGATCTCTATATTTCCCGAGCTTTTCCCCAAGGACCGATACACTAGGTAAAAACGTAAAAGAGATTCTTTGTTTTCCATCACTCAAATATGTGCCAAAAAAATATTGAGATACTTCGGTCCTCACAGGACCTAGTTGAGTAGGGCTATTCCCGATATATCGTATCGGCCGATAAGCTCTATTATGATTAAAGAACATAATGGGCCATGGTTGCTTGAACCATGATAATTGTTCTTCTTTCAGAAGTCCTTTCAGTTTTTTCGGATCTATAGCCACAGAGCGGTCATCTCTAACCGCAGCCACAGAGTAATCATCTTTAGCCACAGAGCGGTCATCTCTAACCGCAGCCACAGAGTGATCATCTTTAGCCACAGAGCGGTCATCTCTAGCCGCATCCACAGAGTGATCATCTTTAGCCACAGAGTGATCATCTTTAGCCGCAGAGCGATCATTTTTGTCACCGATGTAATCATTATTGCTTATAAGGAACGGTGATGGGGCTCTACCTAAACAGAAGAAACAATAATAAAAAAGAAGTAGACTAAAGGTTCGATGGATATAACGTCTTAATATAGTATAATCGATAGGTGAATTACGTTCTATACGTAAAGATACCGATTTTGTAAAAATTATGAATAGAATATGACCACCCAACCAACCGCAAAAACTACTTATAATAAATGAGATATTATCGCTGTAACGAAAAAGAAAGAGGTTAACCAGTCTTGTTAATACGGGATTTGCTAAAAGAATGGGATTAAACAATTGAAGAATTAGACCACCCATAAATATACTTAGAATTTTTGGATTGTTGATCGAATTTATGGGGTGCAGAGATTCAGAACTTGAAGGTTCTTTCTTAATTTGATAAAAACGAAAGAACATGTATGGTACCACTAATAAAGTTATTGCGTGAGGTTTCCACAACGCTGCATAGATGGGCGAATAGTACATGGACACAAAGACTATTAATTGTCCCATAATAGAACCACTTATAGCTATTATACCATAGAGAGTTTCTCCCAAAAAGAAAGATCTCATGGAATATATTTTAGAGGGACCAAAAGGCAATGTAGTTATAAATCCATAATATAGCCCAAATAAAATGATCGGACCTGAGACTTCTACCCATGATGATAATGGATCCCATAGTAGATCAAGTACTCTTATCATATTGAAACTCCTTTTTGATCGAAATAAAAGAATGAGAAACAGGAATAGAATAAATAGATCTGGTATCCCCCATATATATATGGGAGATACAGATAGGAATAGTTATCATTTTATACATCCATAAATTCGATTTAACAGAATAGATTCCAATATCTAACATATAGGAAATCAATTTAGAATAGATATTATAACATAACATCTGGATATATGCATATGCTATTAATACATATATTCCCTGTTATCTTATCTAGGAGTAGAAGTACTGGTATAGAACTCGTTGTTCTTTCTGACCAGGGTGGTTCGATCCAAGTTATCTAAATTTTCATTACGTCGTAGAGGGCGGGTAACCAATTCAAGTACATCTCTCGCATTGGCAAATCCATGAATCTGGGCAAAAGTAAATTCAACTGACCATTTAGTACCAATTCCTCTCGCCCCTAACGGGTTAGCATGAGCCATTCCGGTGATGGCTAAGTCGGGTTGTAGCTCGCGCATACGTCGTATCTGATTCGAATTGTCTGGTTTCTCCACAATTCGTGGTATTGGTATACACATTCTTATACATGTATCTTGTAAAAGTGCTAATTCAGCAGCTTGATACCGTTTATCCATATATGGAATACCAATTTCATAAACGATCATGCCACATCTGATTAAGAATCTTGCTAGAGATATTTCTAGCAGATTATCTCCCATGAAAAAGACAGATTTCCCGCGTACCAAATAAAGATAATCCTTTAAACTCTCCCATACCCGTTCCTCTCTTTCCTCCAGACTCTGGGTCTCCATACCAAATACAGGACAAATCTTTTCAATCCAAGCGCGCGTTCCGTCCGGACCAATAGGAAAAGGAGCTACGATTAATTCACATTTTTTTCGTCTTATCAAAGTTGTTGCTGTACGACCCAGAAATGGGTTAACGCCACAAACATAAACTCCATCACCCAGTGATGGAAGATCGGCATATCTCTGAGCGGGCAACCAACCCGATACCTTGATGAATTGGCGTCTTAATTCTGTATCAAGTTGAGAGACCAAATTCGAGGGTAAAGACCCAAAAATAACTAAGGGAGGATGATTTGCATACTCCACTAATTTCTTTTCCTTCAGAAGAGGAAAAGGGAATAAATTTGTTTTTGTTATAGTTTCTTTTGATTCACCAATGGGGAATTCTTGTTCTGGACAACGATGTGCCATTACAGCTAACACAGTATCTTCCCCCTGAGTAAAAGCATAATCCAGTCCATTTGCTCTTGCCACTAGAATTGGTACTCCAATTTCATATTCCAATTTGGGTGCCATACCTTCTAAATCCATTTTTATTATTTCTGTAGTACAAGTGCCTATCCATATGATGACGCTGGGGTCTCTATCTTTTCTTATCCGAATACAAAGCGTTTTCAATTCCTCATAATCGTTCAAATGGGCCGAGATATCTCCTTCTTCTAATTCTGCCATTGCATAGCGGGGTTCTGCAAAAATCATAACTCCAAGTGCATTTTGCAGAAAATAACCACATGTTTTTGTGCCCACTACCAAAAAGAAACTGTCTTCAATCTTTTGATACAACCAAGATACACAGCTAATAGGACAAAAAGTATGATAATTACCCGTTTCACATTCAAAAGTTATAGTTTCATCAATTTTGGCCGACATAATAGGGAGGAAAAGAATAAATGGTTGAGGATAAATAAGGAAAAGAAATAATGAATAAAAAGAAGAATGAAAAGAAAGGATCGAATTTACAACGAATTGTGAATAAATTGTTGATTCTAAATCCTTGTAAACCCAAGTAAATTTTCCTGATTCTTTTTTTTCTGCCCCCCACCACCAATGGGATTTAGATAAAGATCAGAGAGTAAACTGAATAATTCCCGATCTGGAATCTCTTTTGGAACAATACCTTCTGGTTGGGATAATATTTGATCTGCTATGTCTAGATAATATTTACACACATAGTTAAGGGATGGTTCAGATCCAACCATTTCAAATAAGGTTTTACCCTTGACTCTGGAAACTCGGATATCTTCAATAATAGGTAATACTTCTATTACGGGCATTGGACAGGCTTCCACATATTTATGGATAAGATCTCTTTTAGATGTACGATTTCCAACCAAGCCTGCTAATCGGAGTGGATGTGTACGAGCTTTTTCCCTTATAGAGGCAGTAATACGATTAGCTGCAAATAATGCATCGAATCCATTATCCGTAATTATTACACAATAATCTGCATAGTTCAATGGAGCGGCAAAACCTCCACAAACCACGTCGCCTAATACATCGAATAATATAATATCATATTCGTAAAATGCATTTAATTCTTTTAACAGCTTCACAGTTTCTCCCACCACATATCCTCCACATCCGGCTCCTGCGGGTGGACCCCCTGCTTCCACACAATCCACCCCTCCATAACCCTTGTGAATTACATCTTCGGGCCAAATATCCTCATAATGATAATCCTTGGATTGTAAAGTATCTATAATTGTAGGTATTAGAAATCCTGTAAGAGTAAAAGTACTATCGTGTTTGGGATCACACCCAATCTGTAACACTTTTTGACCACGTCTCGCTAGGGCGACTGAGATATTACAACTAGTCGTTGATTTACCAATTCCGCCTTTCCCGTAAACTGCTATTTTCACCCGCCAATCCTCCTTTATCTAAATCTCAAAGTTATCTCTTTATTTCAAGGTTCTATATAATTGAATTATTAC